CAATAACCGAATACTTTTTTCTGTAAATACTGCATATTTGATTCCATCCATAAATCCATTTTCTTCCCTATGAGTTCCAGTATCGATAAGAATTCTAGTTCTTACTGTTCATATGTTATGGTATGAATATACCATACCAATTCGGTATGTATGGATGATGAGATTCCATTGATACAGAGCCAATTCTAATAGACTTATTGAACGTTCCCATTGGCGTGCATCCAGCAGGAATTGAACCTACGAATTTGCCAATTATGAGTTGGGCGCTTTAACCATTCAGCCATGGATGCTTAACAGGGATCATCGTACATCGTGAATAACCAAATTCCAATTGAAATGAAATCTTTAGGAGGAATCAATGAGAGGACATCAATTTAAATCCTGGATCTTCGAATTGAGAGAGATATTGAGAGAGATCAAGAATTCTCAATATCTCTTAGATTCATGGACCAAATTCAATTCAGTGGGATCTTTCACTCACATTCTTTTCCACCAAGAACGTTTTATGAAACTCTTTGACCCCCGAATTTGGAATATCTTACTTTCACGTGATTCACAGGGTTCAAGAAGCAATCGATATTTCACGATCAAAGGTATAGTACTGCTTGTAGTAGCGGTCCTTATATCTCGTATTAACAATCGAAAGATTGTCGAAAGAAAAAATCTCTATTTGATGGGGCTTTTTCCTATACCTATGAATTCCATTGGACCCAGAAATGAGACATTGGAAGAATCTTTTTGGTCTTGCAATATCAATAGGTTGATTGTTTCGCCCCTGTATCTTCCAAAAGGGAAAAATAGTTCTGAGAGTTGTTTCGTGGATCCGCAAGAGAGTACTTGGGTTCTCCCAATAAATAAAAAGTGTATCATGCCTGAATCTAACCGGGGTTCGCGGTGGTGGAGGAACCGGATCGGAAAAAAGAGGGATTCTAGTTGTAAGGTATCTAATAAAACCGTAGCTGGAATTGAGATCTCATTCAAAGAGAGAGATAGCAAATATCTGGAGTTTCTTTTTTTATCCTATACGGATGATCTGATCCGCAAGGACCATGATTGGGAATTGTTTGATCGTCTTTCTCCGAGGAAGAAGCGAAACATACTCAACTTGAATTCGGGACAGCTATTCGAAGTCTTAGGGAAAGACTTGATTTGTTATCTCATGTCCGCTTTTCGTGAAAAAAGACCAATTGAAGGGGGGGGGTTCTTCAAACAACAAGGAGCTGAGGCAACTATTCAATCAAATTATATTGAGCATGTTTCCCATCTCTTCTCGAGAAACAAGTGGGGTATTTCTTTGCAAAATTGTGCTCAATTTCATATGTGGCAATTCCACCAAGATCTCTTCGTTAGTTGGGGAAAGAATCAGCACGAATCGGATTTTTTGAGGAACGTATCGAGAGAGAATTTGATTTGGTTAGACAATGTGTGGTTGGTAAACAAGGATCGGTTTTTTAGCAAGGTACGGAATGCATTGTCAAATATTCAAAAAGAAAGATCGATTCTTTGGGATCCTTCCTTTCTTCAAACGGAAGGAACAGAGATAGAATCAGATCGATTCCCGAAATGCCTTTTTGGATCTTCCTCAATGTCCCGGCTATTCGCGGAACGTGAGAAGCAGATGAATAATCATCTGCTTCCGGAAGAAATCGAAGAATTTCTTGGGAATCCTACAAGATCAATTCGTTCTTTTTTCTCTGACAGATGGTCAGAACTTCATCTGGGTTCGAATCCTACTGATACTGAGAGGTCCACTAGAGATCAGAAATTTTTGAATAAAAAAAAGGATGTTTCTTTTGTTCTTTCCAGGCGATCGGAAAATAAAGAAATGGTTGATATATTCAAGATAATTACGTATTTACAAAATACCGTCTCAATTCATCCTATTTCATCAGATCCGGGATCTGATATGGTTCCGAAGGATGCACCGGATATGGACAGTTCCAATAAGATTTCATTCTTGAACAAAAATCCATTTTTTTATTTATTTCATCTATTCCATGGCCAGAACAAGGGGGGATACACGTTACACCACGATTTTGAATCAGAAGAGAAATTTCAAGAAATGGCAGATCTATTCACTCTATCAATAACCGGGCCGGATCTGGTGTATCATAGGGGATTTGCCTTTTCTATTGATTCCTACGGGTTAGATCAAAAAAAATTCTTGAATAAGGTATTCAACTCCAGAGATGAATCAAAAAAGATTTCTTTTTTGATTCTACCTCCTCTTTTTTATGAAGAGAATGAATCTTTTTATCGAAGGATCAGAAAAAACTCGGTCCGTATCTACTGCGGGAATGATAATGATTTGGAAGATCCAAAAATAAAAACGGCGGTATTTGCTAGCAACAACACAATGGAGGCAGTCAATCAATATAGATTGATCCAAAATCTGATGCAAATCCAATATAACACCTATGGGTACATAAGAAGTGTATCGAATCGATTCTTTTTAATGAATAGATCCGATCGCAACTTCGAATATGAAATTCAAAGGGAT